GTTGTTGTGTACGAATAATCAAAGGAACTTCTGTATAAACAGAACCTCTGTTTATACACCCCTTTTTTTCCTGCCAATTGAAATTGAATACAATCAAAAAAAAAATCAAGTGGAATCGGATAGATTCTTATGCAATGAATTGCAATTCAAAAATGAATAGAAATATAGAAGAAAAGCTAAAAAATCAATAAAAGAGGGTGATCAGAAAAACTTATTAGATACCACGATTCTGGTATCTAATAAGTTCTACCTACTATTGGATTTGAACCAATGACTCCCGCCGTATGAAAGCAATACTCTACCACTGAGTTAAGTAGGCCCTTTATTATCACAAAGATAAACAAAAGGAACTCATCACATCATATCGATATATCGATGGATTATAAATCTAATATTACTTCGAAGCAATACCCATCAAAGAGATATGTGTTAGATCATGTAATATTCATCTTGACAAGAAATTCTCTACATAATATGATTAAATATGTATCACAAACACATCACAAACACAAGGGCTATAGCTCAGTTGGTAGAGCACCTCGTTTACACGTGCGCCAATGATTTTCAGAGGAGTCCTTCCCATCATGAAATCAAAAGAATTGATCTTATTGAGAAATCTATGTCTTACTCCCTAATGTTTAAGGAACAAAACAAGAGAACAATAGCCTGACAAAAGGTTCTCGGTCCGATTTTGGTGCCCATTTGAGTGCCAAATAGAACCTATCCTTGATTTGAGATATTGATAGGGTGAATACCCAGTCTATTCAATGCTAGTCATTAATGAGTGAGTATAAGGACCTCAAAAAATTCTCTTTTCGCCCGATGAACTTTAAGGTGTAGGAAGTTTCATATTTGGTTTTTTAAACAGGGCGATAGAGACTCCATTTAACTTAGGTTGATCTGATCTCGGCAAGAAGCAGACCTACGTCAAGATAACCCTTCTTTGAAACACTTTGGTAATGCTCCTGAGCGAAATCAAAATAACGAATCAGAGCACATGGAGTCATCTCCTTATTGGCAAGAATAAAGATGGCAGACTAACTGATATTTCTATCAGTTAATGAAAGAGCCCAATGCAAAAAAAGGCATGTTGGGTCTTTGAAACAGTTCGAATCATTTTGATAATAATCAGTTTGATCTGTTTTACCGAGAAGGTCTACGGTTCAAGTCCGTATAGCCCTAATAAAAATACAAAAATTGGATAGTTTTTGTTTACTCATTATTTTATTGTATTCTTTGTTGTTTGTAACTGGTCGCTTACGGTTACTTGTTTCATCGAAAAAACCATTCCTACAAGCCCCCTCGCGGGATCGCTCAGAGCAGAACATAAAACTGAAAACAGAAGCCTCTTTGATTAAACCCAATCCATATATATATTTTTTTTTTATTTCTTTTTTTCTAATCCAACGGCGAAAGCACTCTGCTGGCCCGCAATCAATTGTCAAACTTCTTTTCTTTGGTATACCTACCCAATCCTGGATAATTTTTGGAGTCAAAATTAGGTTCGGACATGAAAGCGGTTACAGACTCTAACCTAACCCAATCTTAATCGAATCTAATAGTAAGCCACATAAATCTAGGAGCTTTCTTGATTATTGATTGAATACGAAAAGATAAGACTACGTGTTTTTTACTATGTTTGCTAGATAAGGTATACCAAGAAAAAAGCCTGTTTGACAATCTTTCCAATTCAATTTACCAAAGATCTTCGTTTTTCAAACTTTGACTTGTCTACAAATTAAGGCGCTCTTAGATTTGTTCTGGTGGATTCTAATAAAAAAGAAAAAGAATAGACCAAGACTAATAATACTCTAAATTCCGAGATCCAAATTACTAGACATTTTAATACATCTGACTATTATTCTAAATCACTAATAAAAAAAAAAGACAAAAAAGACAGTCTCCCTCTTTGAGGATTCTAGTCATAAAATAAACATAAACTAGTCATAAACATAAAAAAAATAGAATATAATAAATATATATAAATAGATTTCCATTTTTATTTTGTAGAAAAAATTCATCCGAAGGAAGGCGAAAGCAAGAAAGTTTTATTTGTTTTGTATAAGAGGAGTATATATTTATAACTACTCTATCTATATCAAAAAAAATCTAAGTAAGTTTAATGGAAATAGGATTACTGTTGATGAATCTTGAAACGAGACATGTACCGCAGCCAACAAACGAAACTAGATAGGTCGATCAAAATGATTTGTTGTTTTGACTAAACAGTTATGGATGGCTTCACAATTAATTCCAATTGAATCGACTAATCAGGTATATTTTTCACATTCATAGGAGTTCGTCTATGTTTCTGCTTTACGAATATGATATTTTCTGGGCATTTCTAATAATATCAAGTGTTATTCCTATTTTGGCATTTCTAATTTCCGGAGTTTTAGCCCCAATTAACAAAGGGCCAGAGAAACTTTCGAGCTATGAATCGGGTATAGAACCAATGGGCGATGCTTGGTTACAATTTCGGATACGTTATTATATGTTT